CAACTCTGAACGGTAATAAATACCAGGGCTTTGCAATATTTGATTGATCACAATTCTGTATATTCCATTTACTAGAGAAGTTCCCAGGGAATTCATTAGAGGAATGTTTCCAATAAATATGGTTTGTTCTTGCATATCTCTACCGGCTCTCCAAATTAATCCCGCCGATACATATAATTCAGAAGAATATGTGAGTGATTCATACACAACATCCCTTTCTTTTATCAAAGGTTCTACCAATTGATATGTTTCCACAAATAATTGAAATTCAATTTCTTGATCTGTATCTTCAATTTTTGGAAATTTATGAAGTTCTTCCGCCAAGCCCTGATCAATGAACTTACAAAATCCCTCAAATTGTATCTGACTAAATCCAGGTATTGTAGACATTCCCTCATTTCCATCTCGGAGCATCTTACGTTTCCTGTTTATCGAAAAAATCAAATCCCACAGAATTTATATTCTGTTTTACTGAATCACATGAAATTTTATTCAACTCCCGATACGTATGAACGGAAGGATAAGGAGAATTTTGTACTCAAATTCGAATTTGCGACAGAGACAAATGTAAATGAATTGATAACAAAATTCCTCGAAACCCAATTTTAGCGCTTATGGAGTCTTGTTATAGAATATAAGTAAGAGGATTGGTTTTATTTGATCCAAATTTCTATTTGATATTCAATAGATTCAATTATAAATTCAAACATGAGGATTCCATATAAGAATATGTGGATAAGATACTTGACTAGGTATTTGTGTAACAAATATTGCTCTGGGGTTTACATATACACATATATGTTATTATAATTGAATTAGAATTGAAAAGGATTTATTATTGAAAAGAGTTGATACCGACTAATCGGTATCAATTGGATTTTCTTATGCCATTAAGGAAACAAAATTTTAGATACAAATCCAAGAACCGTTCATGAATTTACATTCAATAGTTAATGGTTCCAACTTGCCCTGAATTTTTGATTCTGTAACTGGGAATCTCTTTATTCTCTATTCTTTTTCAATAGAAATCTTCAATATAAAAGAAAACGAAGGCCTTGTGTCTTTTGAAAGACTATACAATCAACCGAAGAAAATAATCTTAACTGGATCCAGATCCAATCCAACCAAAAAAGGAGATTCCTTTGGTTTGGGAAAGGGATAAGGAAAACGGGATTCAAGATCTAAATCAACTAAAAACAAAGGGTTCAGTAATCCTCCCCAAAAAGAGTGTTTCCATCTATTTTGTATCGTTTCGGCGGCATGGCCGAGTGGTAAGGCGGGGGACTGCAAATCCTTTCTCCCCAGTTCAAATCCGGGTGTCGCCTGATCAATAAAAGGCTCGGAATCCCCTATCCTGTTGATATAACTCGCTTGATTCTTGCCCAGCGGAGCCAAACCAAGGACTATCGATAGAAAGGACTATCGATACTTTCTCTTTAGAATCCGGAGATTCCATGAAGGACTAAAAAAGGTTTCTTCAAAAATAGGAGTGCGGCCCGAACCGGTACCAATATGAATAGGTGAGGGTTTACCTATTCATATTGGTACCGGTTCGGGCCTTTTGATTTATCACTCGAATCAATAGTAATATTTCCTTGTGAGGTTTAGAACTACGAAAGTAAGGGACCGGAAATCTTGGGACCCAAAGCTTGCTAAAGGACTGTAAATCTTTCCTAATTACCTTACCCCACCAGTCTAGTGTATACTGACTTAGTCGTGAATTATATTGGATGGGCCGATGGGGAATCCAATTATGAGTTGTGGGAGGGGCTGAAGATATTTTGGATGCAGACTCGCGCTAGGATCTGAGTACTCGGTCATTCATCCAATCAATATTGGATGGGTGATTGGCTCTTAAAAGCAAAATAGAAAAAAAAAAAAACGAACAAAAAAATTCTGTTTGGTAACCTCCACCAAGAATAGAATAGCGTATCTCTCAATTGTTTCACAGAAACAGAGACAGTAAGACTTAGATCAAATGGGAGGTAGGGATATGTAATAGATAGTTATCTATCTTGATGGTTCATTCTTAGGACTTATGAAAGTTAACAAAACAAACAATGGGTCTTACTATTTCTACATGTTCTATTAGTAACATCCCCTTGATACTTCCAATGGGATAACTGCGTATCTTGCTTGTACTTAATGCTTTCCGATTTCACCAGAAGAAATCATATAGGAACTTGTTAGATAGGAACTTGTTAGATAGGAACTTGTTAGATAGGAACTTGTTAGAGTGGATCTATTGGATTGGATCGGTTCCTCAATAGACTTAACTTAAGTCAGAATCCCATTTTGACTCTGCACCATTGATTCCATTATTATTAGTGATCAATAATGGAATAATTCCTTCATATTCATAGAGATAGGGGACATGATTCACATGGATATAGTAAATCTTGCTTGGGCGGCTTTAATGGTAGTCTTTACATTTTCCCTTTCACTCGTAGTATGGGGAAGAAGTGGACTCTAGGGGTATTACTAATTCATATTAATTAGTAAGTTTCAATTGAGGAATCAAATTGTATCAATTGTTTAATGGATCGTCCTGCGAATCGTTTTAAAATCAAAATATCTCCATTTCCAAATTCCACTGAAATCCAGTAGTAACAGTACAATAAAAACCTTTGGATCAAACAAAAATTTCAATCATTCCCGTCGTGGTCCTATTTCGAAACTCAAAGGGATATACATGATAGGAAATTTTTGTTTCCAACGGAAGTCTTCCTAAATATTCCATTTTGATGAACCAGTTCTTACCAGAACTATGGATATTACAATGCAGAGTAATCCCTATTTTATTTCTTTCGCTCTTTCCTGTTGAAAGAGCGAGTTATTCTGCTATTACGTAGATACGATATCTACATTCGGCTGTAGGCGACATATACACAGTCGTTGTCAAAAGAAGTACTAAGCATAAGAAAATCTTGCTTGCGCCGGATGATCCACATATCGCGCACTTACCTTACCATTTTATACTCCTAGGGATCTTCTTTATGCTTTATCACCTCATCTCGTATCACGGTTCAAGCGTTAAAAATCTTTGACTCTACCCCTTTTCCAAATCCGAATAAGTTACCATAGAACTCCTTGGATCATCTGTTAACGGCTCAACCAATTCAATTATTTCTTCGGAATACTAAAAAAAAAAAGGATTACTTGGGCTTCTTTTGTATATGCCCCTACTATTCTTCCTCCATTGATTGTTTCGATAGATCCCGGGATTCGATTCATATTAAAAAGAATCACAAACCTATGAATTTGAGCAGTTGACGTTAGCTTATTTCGGATTGATCGGAATAAATATGTGAATGGGTGTAGCGAAGAAATAGAATCGGAGTGCTACATATATGTATTGATCCATATAAATCCCATATCTTCATACAATAGACAATAGATAGTATGGTGGAAAGAACTATATGAACCTTTCCACCATACTATCTCATCTATTGGATCCATATACTGCGATAAGAACTAATAACTCAAGTTTCGGTTAAATTAATCGTTTTGACTGACTGTTTTTACGTAAATGATAAGTAAAAAAGCAGTAGGAACTAGAATGAACAGTGCAGTAGCAATAAATGCGAGGATATTTACTTCCATAATCTCATCATTGTTTTTTTTTTTGCTTCGGAATAACTCGGGATCTAATCCCATAGAGATAATAAAACTTTCTCCAGAATTTTTAAATTCAAGGGGATTAATTGCATCTTGATGATACTGAATCGGATCAATATTATGAATAACAATATCTGCTCTATCAAATCAATTCATCGTCGAGAATTGAATAGTATAACACAGGAAGATCTTTTATCCATACCGAATCCGATTGAATTTCTCAACTCTTTCGTTTCTATAATCTAGCGTCTTCCTTATATACAATCATCTGACCAGTGTGTTCCATTAGTTACAGACCCAAACAGTTAAATGGAAAAAGGAGCGAATTCAGTTCTAAGCTAAGTTTTTTTGAAGATCTAATCTTCTTCGAAAACGGAAAAGTGCGATAACTATGGGTCATTGTGTATGTGCTCCCGGGAAACATATGGGTACTCTATTACATTCTATTGATCAGGAACAATCAATCAAAGCCAGACCCATATGGTCTCTTTTGGAATCCTGAATATGGTGATACCTCTGATTGTCCCAACCTACATATGTCTCTCCACCACCAATCGGTACTAGTTATTGAAATTTCCGTATTTTCCGATGAGAAATGCGAAACGAAATAAGGATCCTACCACCGGGAATTAGACCCTCTTCACAGAAAGTGGAGAGATGAATTGATTGATTCATCAGATCCGAGGTCGGGACTGACGGGGCTCGAACCCGCAGCTTCCGCCTTGACAGGGCGGTGCTCTGACCAATTGAACTACAATCCCGGGGGAATGAGGTGTACAGCCTACATATTCTTATGATTTCATTCGAACCATTTATGTTATGATCGCCGCGTTGTAACAGAGACACGAACGGTATACCGATATACATATCCATTCTACGTGGATATGTACTAGAGTGACACGGATTACTATTACTAGTAATCCGTGGTTATTGCCAAATCGATTGCGAATCAATGTTTCAATAAAAAAAAAAGACTCCTCCCTTTTTTTTCTCCTTACTCTTTATTCCTTATACTTATAGATCATTACTCTAGATCATTAGCAACATCAGAACGTGGGGAACCAAATAGAGATATATCAGAAAATATTGAATCTTTATTCCTCCATCTCATGCATTTCTGGAGGGCGGATTGGTTATATCATCCTAATGGGTTGACGTGGATTGGCGAATTCTTGGGTCGAGCTGGATTTGAACCAGCGTAGACATATCGCCAACGAATTTACAGTCCGTCCCCATTAACCGCTCGGGCATCGACCCAGGAAGAATAAACTCTAGGCTTATTGAGAATCTACGATCAACTTCCTTTCCTAGTACCCTACCCCCAGGGGAAGTCGAATCCCCGCTGCCTCCTTGAAAGAGAGATGTCCTGAACCACTAGACGA